AGTAATATATATATGTAAACTAAGAATAGGAATTTTATACATCCTTTTCTTGTGTCGAAGACCAGCAAGACAAAAAAGACTCCCTATAGTCCCTTAAATTTGTTGTGTCGCCGATTTATGGTTCCCTTTTTTTCTGCGTTTGCTTTCCTTATCTTATTTTAGTATATAGTATATAGTCAAATTTTTCCATTCTAATAGAAAAACTCTTGATTATTGCGACATTCTATAAATTTAAATTGGTCAATAACGACAGAGTTACATCACACCCCCTTCCCCTTTTCTTTATTTTTCAATAAAAAAAGGGGGGGTAAAGTGAATTCTTCTCAATATACATACTAGGATTAGGACTATGATAGAATTAATTCCCGACATCTGGTCAAAAAGGAATAGAAAATCTCAAGAGAGGAAAAAGGCTTTTCATAATTCTTTTGACCAGACCAAATCGGGAACAATACTTTTTTTGGTTCTTTTTTTACGACTTTTATAAAGCTAAAAAGACAGATCTAAAAATTCATTTCGGATAATTGAACCTTCTCAAACTGTTTCTTTTTAAGAACCAAAAAGATTTGTGCCAAAACAACCGATCCTAAGAAGAACAAAAGGCCTTGAACACGTAGTGGATCTTGAAGTACTATTTCTGCATCCCCCTGACCAAATCCACCCACATTAGGATTGCTCGTTAATGGTTGATCGAGTTTAATGGATTCGCCCTCCGAAACAAGAAGTTCTAGGCCTCGAGGGATAATATCAATAACTTGGCGTCCATTCGATGCATCCACTATGGTTATTTCGTATCCCCCCTTTTCTTTTCGTAAAATTTTGCTTATTGTCCCTCCTGCCGTAGCATTATAAACTGTATTGTTACTTTTGCTACCATCAGGATAAATCTGACCCCTTCCCCTGTTTCCACCTACGTATATAGGATATTTTAAGAAGTGAACATCTTTATTAGTAGCAGGGTCTGGGGCAAGAATAGGAAAGGTTATTTCACTATATTTTTCACCAGGAACAGGACCTATCACAAGAATATTTTTATTATTGGGGCGATAATTCTGAAAAGAAAGATTTCCTATCTTTTCTTTCATCTCGGGTGAAATACGATCAGGGGGGGCTAATTCAAACCCCTCCGGTAAAATAAGAACAGCTCCCACATTCAAAGCTCCTTTTTTACCATTAGCTAGAACTTGTTTTAGTTGCATATCATAAGGAATTTTAACAACTGCTTCAAATACAGTATCAGGAAGTACTGCTTGTGGAACCTCAATATCCACGGGCTTATTAGCTAAGTGGCAATTGGCACATACAATACGCCCAGTTGCCTCTCGTGGATTTTCATAATTCTGCTGGGCAAAAATCGGATATGCACTTGAAATGGATGCCCAAGTTATTATATATATCATGAGTGAGACAGATATGGAGCGAGTAATCTCTTCCCTTATCCAAGAAAAGGTTTTTCTAGTTTGCATGGTCCAATCATTTATCCCGAAAATTTCTACAATAAAGTTAGGTAGGTTGATAATATACTTCCCTAGCCACAATTCTGCTATTTACATTTACTGAAAAAATAAAAATTTTTTGTTGAAATATACAAGGAATCCCTCATGGGTAAAAAGAGTAAAGTAAATACGACTTTTATTTGGTTATGATGTATAAGGTAAGAAAGATTAGAATTGGATCAGTGAATCATTTTTTAGTCATTTATTGCATGATAAATCACTACAAGTGACGGAGATACACGATTTAAATAACGAAAGATCCAATATTTAAAAATTGTATCAAGAATGACTGGAAAGGTAGAAACTAGACCAGATAAAATTTGCTCATAATGAGCAAACCCCAAATCTTTGTAAATATAACCAATCATTAGTTCCCAACCGTGAGGCGAATGGAATCCGATACATAAATCAGTTAATAAAAGAATCGAAAAAGCTTTAATTGTATCACTTAAATTATATAGGAATTCTTGAACCCAAGAATTAAGAATAAAAAGCTTTTCCTTACCCCAAAAGGAATAACCACTTAGAATAACGAAAGATATTAGATTTGTCGAGAAGTGCAAGATTGTATGGATACGATACTCATTGTGTATCTTGATGAATTGGATCGTTTCTTTGTGGATTCCTAGACGAAATTGTTGTAAATTGGTTTCTGGGTATTCCTTTATCATTTCATCCAGCTGGAATAGTTCCTCTAATTGTATGAATTTTTCTAGAACACTTTTTTCTTGAATATCATTCAAAAAGGTTTCACATTGTCTAGTATTCCACCAATTAGTAATCCAAGTTTTCAAACTTTTATTACAGCAGAGAGAGATCAACCAGGGCAAAAAGACTATAGATGTAAAATAAAAAAAAGGAATGAATGCTTTCTTTTTTGCCATTTTTAATCTGTGAATTGTTAATGAACCTACCGGATTTGTTGAGTCTATTAGATCTAATATTTCTATCGAGCATGAGTTTCTATTATAATTCGAATAGAATGTATTCAGCCTATGAACCCATTTTCTCTTTTTCTTTTGATTCGATACTTAGTCTTTGCTTTGAATCTAGAAAGAATACATAAATAGACTCAGAATACACTTCCAATTTGAATCAAGAAAAAAATTTGGTTTCTAGGATGTTATTCCCCCTTTTTCGATCAATACTAAAAGAACTTTTTCAAATTTCTAGACGAAGAAACTCCTTTTCTTTTCTATAAAATATATAAAAACCTTTTCTTTTCTATAAAATATATAAAAAACGGGCCTAAAAGAATAGATTAATGTTCAAAAAAAAATAATAAATTCTTTAGTTTTTTCTTCCTACTGCTAAAGCATTTAGTATTTTAAAATTAATTCATTTCAAAATACTTCAATTGGTACACGCAAGAAGTAAGCCAATTCAGCAGCTTTTTGCTCAATTTCTCGTGTAGTAAAATTCTCATCAGTACGAATTAAAGGAATAGCCCCTTGACCTCTAATTTCCATATAAAGGACACGCCGGGCAGAAACACCCTCTTTAACTTCTATTCTGATGGACTGAATATCTTTCATAAAGAATCGTAAAAAGATGCGACGACTTTTTCCAGGAAATCCCCAACGAAAAATACGAACTATTCCTTCTTTTCGGTCGAAAAGATCATAACCACTACCCACATTCCACAAAATAGTGCACCACAAATAGCAACTAATAAAGAGACCCGCGATCCCATAGAAAGACATCACAATCCCTTGCGGAAAAAAAAGGATTTGCTGAGACGGAAATAACGATATAAAATTTCTACCAAGATAACTGGAAGTTCCAACCAATAAGAATCCTAATGAACCTAAAAAAAGTATAAAGGCCCAGAAGAAATTACTTGTTTTTCGAGACCCCGTTATAAATTCTATCCATATAGATTCTGATCGCCAACTCATATATATTAGATCCAGTTATACAATTTTTTGGAATTGAGAAAATATGACTTTCCTTTTTTTCAAGTTACTCTCATCAACTATTTTTCAACTATTTTTCAACTATTTTGTTGTGAACCTTTACCTTAGGAGTAATTCATAGAATTTTTTATATCTAAAATAATAACATCTCCTTCCTTTATACGATCTCCTATAGCTATATACATACAAATAAATACATTGACTTGAATTTCATACATCGGCCCGACGATGATACATTTTTCAAAAGAGCGCAATTTTATTTACCCATAGAATACGTTTACACATGCATAAGAGCTTTTTTATTTATGTTTGTAGGAATCTACATGTTATATAATATTCTACCAAATGGGTCTTATCGAATCGAAGTTTTTAAAATAAAAAGGAGTTATACAATTAGGTCTCATCCGATCTAAAAAATCTTATTTTTTTGAATATGAAGAAATAAAGAAGCCATTGCAAGTGCCGGAAAGACTAGGCCTACTAAAGGCACAAAAATAGAGGGTAAGTTGTTGAAAGTTGTCATAAAATGGGTACCTCAATTTAATATTTGTACCTGTTATTGTTATATTCTGAATTCTAAAGATATCTTAGAATTTTTTGTATTTTTTTTTATTTCTATTATATATATTATATAATTATACTAAGTATCTTTAAGTAAATATATATATCTAAAACTAATATACAACCTAATAGAAATAGAATAAAAAATAGGTACAAGAAAGGCCAAACCAAATAAATGGACTTATTCATCTTTCAAAATAAAATAAAATAGATGTATCATAATCCCTTTGTTAGATTTATGATTCTTTTTGTTCTTTTTGTCTTCTAATAGTCATTAAAAAAGAAAAAATTTAATTCCATTACAAATTTCTACAAAATTGATTAGAATATGAGCCAACAACAGGGAATTTTCGGGAAATGCAAAAAGATGTAAGACTCTCTATAGATCTCTATATGTCTCTATTTGAGATCTCTATACATATGCAAGCAATAGAGGAAAAAGAACTTTGTTTTATTTGTCTAGTCGAATTTTAACTTCCTGAAAGCAAAAATTAACTTTTTATCTTGTTGATAGAGGTTTACTGAGTAGTAAACAAGAATTTTCATAAAAAAATGATTCTAAATAAAAATGCATTTTTCGGGGTTTTCGTTTAATTCGGATAAACTACCTTTTATATTTGATTTAATTTTTGTTCAAAGGAAAAAAAGCATGGAGCTGAAATAACTCACTCAGAACACCTTTTAAAGTATTACGTGGTACAATTGCATCCAACAAGCCCTTACGTAATAAAGATTCAGCCGCTTGTGAGCCGTCAGGCACGGCTTTTTTCAATGTTTGTTCAATTACTATTTTACCCGCAAATGCAATATAGGCGTAGGGTTCGGCAATAATGATATCCCCCAACATACCAAAACTAGCTGTCACCCCACCGGTAGTAGGAGATGTAAGAATTGATATATAGAATAACTTTTTACTTGATTGATAATCACATAAAACCGAAGAAATTTTAGCCATTTGCATCAAACTTAAACTTCCTTCTTGCATTCGTGCTCCTCCGGAAGAACACACTAAAATAAGAGGTAAACG